CAGAAACATAGACACACTCCTATGAACGTGAAAAATATACCGGATTAGTCAACTCTCGACTTGAAATTCTCAAGTCATTCACAACTGTTTAGTCAAAAATACGAATTTTTTTGATCGAACTTTATATTCTAGTTTCCTTTGTTTACTGCAGGACATGTCTCCGTTCAATATTCATCGACTGAAATCCTATTTCCATTACATGTATTTCAATTTGAGTTAGTTATAGTTAGTATAACTAACTATTGTTATTATACAAATTATACAAATTCTCTCGTTTTCATCTTACCTAGGATTCTCTCGAACTCTCGAAAGAAAAGGAATTTATTTTATATATATTTTATATAAATGAATATATTCTAATTATTATAAATTGAAATCCATTTTGAGTATCTTTATATATTTCTATTCTTGTATGAATAGAGGAGGGTTTTCCTCTTTTCTTAGAGAGTTCGAATAGAACAAGTAGTCAGGTGTAAGATAATTTCTAGAAATTTCCATCTCATCTCAAGGTTTAGAATAGATCGGTGTTGGTATATTCCTTTTCTTAATATCCAGGCTGAGGAGTTTCTATTGATTGAATAGTGAACGTGAATACAGAAAGAGAATACTACCCCCCTTTTGTGATGTGGTTTGCTAGGTTTCGGGAAGGTATACAAAGACAAAAGCCTAGTTGACGTTTTTGACAATGTTTACAATGAAACTTACCAAATATAGTTGTTTTTCAAACTTTAGCTTGTACACAAAGAAAGCAGGTCATTCCTATACTAGAGGGAGAGTATCACTAACTTTCTGATTGTGGACAGAAAAGGAGGAAAATTAATATGGAATTCAACTCCGAAGATTCATGAAGCAAATAAGTTTGTTTAGTCACACGATTGGATAAATATCCATTGAGCCCATTAAAATGAATTGAAATGTGTTTTTGCTTTCATTTTTATGTTCGGCTTTAAAAGATACTCGTGACCGGGCTTATAGAAATAATTTAGGAATACTTTTTTTGATGAAAAAACTGGTCGGTTACAAGCAACAAACTAGAATGGGTAAATTAAAATTATACAATTTTTTTTATTTTACTTTTTTAGGGCTCTAGGGCTATACGGACTCGAACCGTAGACTTTCTCGGTAAAACATATCAAACTTTTTATTATCAAAATGATCTGAACTGTTTCAAAGACCCAACATGCAATTTTTTGTGCATTGGGCTCTTTCATTAACTGATATTTCTATCAGTTAGTCCGCCATATTTTTTTTGATAGAAAAATAGGAGATGGCTCCATGTGCTCTGAGTCATTATTTTAATTCTGATCCAGGAACACTACCAAAGTGTTTCAAAGGGGGTATCTTGACGTAGGTCTGCCTCTGGCCTAGATTAACCTAAGTTAGATGAAGTATTAACCTAAGTTAGATGAAGTCTCTAACGCTCTGCTTAAAAATTAAATATGAAACTTCATACACCTTAAAGTTCATAGGGCGAAAAGATCTTTTTTTGAGGTCCTTGTACTCATTATGCCTAGCATTGAATAGACATTTACCTTATCAATATCTCAAATCGACTATGGGGCCTGTTTGGCACCTAAAAGGGACAAGACTGAACCCCTTGTCAGGCTATTGTTCTCTTGTTCCCTCAAAGTTATGGAGTAAGACATCGATTTCTCAATAAGATAAATTCTTTTGATTGCATGATGGACCCCCCTGAAAAACATTGGCGCGCGTGTAAACGAGGTGCTCTACCTAACTGAGCTATAGCCCTTAGTGCTTGTAATACCTATTTTATTATGTAGATAATTTCTTGTCAAGATGAATATTCCACGATCCAAGATCATAGTTCTTTGATCTGTTTGCGCGTTATTGCTTATAAGTAATATTCTATATTATAATCCATCGATGGGATGGGTCCCATTTGGTTTTCTTTGTGATGATAAACGGCCTACTTAACTCAGTGGTTAGAGTATTGCTTTCATACGGCGGGAGTCATTGGTTCAAATCCAATAGTAGGTAGAACTTATTAGATCCCACCGACTCTGGTCTCTAATAAGTTTTTATATCCATCTGCTTTTATTGATATTTATTTTGTATCTTTTATATTTCTTTTTTTTGTTGGATCAAAATAGAATTACGCCTGATTTAATTCTGTCGAGTGAATACAATCAAATCAAATCAAATAAAAAAATAGACCAAACCTCTTTTGATTATTCGGACACACCAACTAGTTCCGAAATCTCGTTGATCGTCTCGACTCGTGTCCTAGCTCGTCGGAGAGCTAGATTTGCCTCAATTTTTTGTCTCTTTCCTTCAGCTTTTCTTAAATTAGCTTCTGCTATTTCAAGAGTTTGCCGGGCTTCTTGTGAATCGATGTCATTACCTTTCTCCGCATCATTTACTAAAACAGTGATCTCATTATTACCTATTCTAGCAAAACCTCCCATCAAAGCCATCGTTAACCATTGGCCGTCAAGACGTATTTTCAAAATACCTATATCGACGGCTGTAGCAACAGAGG